TGGCTACATCCGCCCCTCGCTTATTTATAAAATTTTGCTGAAATTGAACCATTGATCATTTTTTTTTTTATCTTATCTTACTTATTAAGATCCAAATGAAGATCGAAGGAGAAAAAACTACACCTTTCTCTTTTCTATTAAATTTTTTATTAAATTAACTATAAAATTCGAATCGATTCGAATTTTATTAGTAGTCTTAAATATATCATACTAGATGAAAGAAAAAAAACTATGACATGTCATGATACATATACATATAGGAGTGGGGGATTATGGGACAAAAAATAAATCCACTTGGTTTTCGACTTGGTACAACACAAAGTCATCATTCGGTTTGGTTTGCAAAACAAAAAAATTATTGCGAAGGTCTACAAGAAGATCAAAAAATACGAAACATTCTTAAGAATTATGTACAAAAAAATATGATAATATCCTCCGGCCTTGAGGGAATTGCCCGGATAGAGATTCAAAAAAGAATTGATCTAATTCAAGTCATAATATATATAGGATTCCCAAAAATTTTACTAGAAAATAGACCGCGAAGAGTTGAAGAATTACAGATGAATGTACAAAAAGAACTTAATTGTGTGAACCGAAAAATAAACATTGCTATTACAAGAATTGCAAATCCTTATGGACACCCCAATATTCTTGCCGAATTTATAGCCGGCCAATTAAAAAATAGAGTTTCTTTTCGCAAAGCAATGAAAAAAGCTATTGAATTAACTGAACAGGCAGATACAAAAGGAATTCAAGTGCAAATTGCCGGGCGTCTTGACGGAAAAGAAATTGCGCGCGCCGAATGGATCAGAGAGGGTAGAGTTCCTCTACAAACCATTGGAGCTAAAATTGATTATTGTTCCTATCCAGTTCGAACTATATACGGGATATTAGGAATCAAAATTTGGATATTTGTAAACGAAGAAAAATAAGGCTTTACGTGTCTTTAGAGTCTACCCATTGATGGAAATGAACTAAACCAAGAACGAACTCTTTGTATGTTCAATGAAAATAAAAATGAGAAATTCCGCAATTCTATAGGGTTGAATAAAAATTCGATTTTTTTTATATAATTGCTATGCTTAGTGTGTGACTCGTTGGTTTTTTTAGGACTCGGATTCAAAACAATGGACCGTCCGGTAGTAGAAACTAATAACTATAGCACTAATAACCAACTCATTGCTTCGCATTATCTGAATCCAAAGAACCAGTCAAGATAGAATATATCGATCATATCGTTGTAGCAACTGAAATTCTTTTTTTTTTCCAGAAACCCAAAAACCCAATTTGATTATTGGGTTGTGAAGTTATACGTTGTGAAGGAAAATAGAAAAGCATGCGGATAAATGGAAGGATGAGAGAAAGAGAGAAATAAAATATCAACGATATAGGATTCTAATATGTAAGGTCTGTGAGTCATCTCATAAACAACAGTATAATAGAGCATCAATAATGATTCATCCATAATTAGATGAATCAACTCATAGAACAAAAAAATAAAGAGACTCGAGCCAATAAAAACTGAGAAAATTGACTCAAGAAAAAATTGAATTACGGACTCCGTTGGAGAATTCAGACCTAACCATTAATGGAGAAGCAATGGGAACGACGGAACCCGTGAATAAAGAAGATTCTATTGGAAATGAATCTTAATGATTTTTTGGGTGGGATGGCGGAACGAACCCGGGAACTAAACTATTCTTTTATTCGGAGAGGTCATGAACTAATCCTACAACTGAAATAGATATTGAAAGAGTAAATATTCGCCCGCGAAAGTTTGATTTTATTGGATTGATTAATTTTGATAGATCCCATGATCCCATATAGTAAAAGGTAAAACAAAATAAAAATTTTTCTAATGGTAAAAAAAAAAAAATAGATTAATTAGATGAAATTTCGAAATTTCAAAGACTAATACGCTTCAGTATATTATTCATTAAATCCCTGTATATCTTGATAAAATCTTTTTTAGTCCTTTCATTCGCGAGGAGCTGGATGAGAAGAAACTCTCATGTCCAGTTCTGTAGTAGAGATGGAATTGAGAAAGAACCATCAATTATAACCCCAAAAGAACAAGATTCCGTAAACAACATAGAGGAAGAATGAAAGGAATATCTTATGGAGGGAATCATATTAGTTTCGGCAGATATGCTCTTCAAGCACTTGAACCCGCTTGGATCACATCTAGACAAATCGAAGCAGGGCGCCGAGCAATGACACGAAATGTACGGCGTGGTGGAAAAATATGGGTACGTATATTTCCAGACAAACCAGTTACAGTAAGACCCACGGAAACCCGTATGGGGTCCGGGAAAGGATCCCCCGAATATTGGGTAGCCGTCGTTAAATCGGGTAGAATCCTTTATGAAATGAGTGAAGTCACTGAAAATATCGCTCGAAGGGCTATTTCAATAGCGGCGTCCAAAATGCCTATAAGAACTAAATTCATTATTGCTGGATAGGAATGTCGAACCAAAGGAAAAATCTTGGGTGTAAAAAAATGCGGGTTTCTTTTTTTTTTTTTTTTACTTCGTCCTTTCAGTGCTTTACTTAAAATTAAACATTAAAAAAACAGATTCAAAAAACGATATGATTCAACCTCAAACCCATTTGAATGTAGCGGACAATAGCGGTGCCCAAGAATTGATGTGTATTCGAATCATAGGAGCCAGTAATCGTAGATATGCTCATATTGGTGACGTTATTGTTGCTGTGATCAAGGAAGCAGTACCAAATACGCCTCTAGAAAGATCCGAAGTGATCAGGGCTGTAATTGTACGTACTTGTAAAGAACTCAGACGAGATAACGGTATGATAATATGTTATGATGACAACGCTGCGGTTGTCATTGATCAAGAAGGAAATCCAAAGGGAACTCGAGTTTTTGGTGCGATCGCCCGAGAATTGAGACAGTTGAATTTTACTAAAATAGTTTCATTAGCGCCTGAAGTATTATAAGATGAGACCGCGATATATCCATAGTATTCAAATACAATAGATAAATAAAAACTTAGTAGAGTATGTCTCATGCATATACTTTTAAAAATTTTCATAAAAAAAAGAACATGTTGATTATATCAAAATTCGAAAACAACAAAAATTTGAGCTTATCATGGGCAAGGACACTATTGCTGATATAATAACTTGTATACGAAATGCTGACATGAATCGAAAAGGAACGGTTAGAATAGCATCTACTAACATCACCGAAAACTTTGTTAAAATACTTTTGCAAGAGGGTTTTCTAGAAAACGTAAGGAAACTCGTGGAAAACAAAAAAGAGTTTTTGGGGTTAACCCTACGCCATAGAAGGAATAGGAAAGGACCGTATAGACCCATTTTCAATTTAAAACGAATCAGTCGGCCCGGTCTACGAATCTATTTTAACTATGAACGAATTCCTAGAATTTTAGATGGGATGGGGATTGTAATTCTCTCTACTTCTCGGGGTATAATGACAGACCGGGCGGCTCGACTCGAAAGAATCGGCGGAGAAATTTTGTGTTATATATGGTAATTATTCTGCTATCCAAATACAATTTGGAGCTTCCTTTTGTGTTGTGAAAAAAAAGCTGTTAGATGGTTTAGCCAACGAAGTAAGATTCGAGGTTATGCTTCGGGAAGGATCTGACCTAGTTTTATACATATACTACTGGTGGATATAGTTAACATTGAAGGAAGTCGTTATGATTCAAATAGAGGGCGTATAGTTTATAGAATACACAAAAGGATTTGAGTGAGTAGGTGATTTTTCAACACTCCTTTCATGGGGATACAATTCACGGTTCAAAAATTTCAAGAAACTTATTTTCTTCCAATAGCAATAAGTAGATTCGAAATTCATTATTCATTTAAGGCATAACAATTATGAAAATAAGGGCTTCCGTTCGGAAAATTTGTGAAAAATGTCGACTGATCCGCAGGAGGGGGCGGATTATAGTAATTTGTTCCAACCCGAGACATAAACAAAGACAAGGATAATCTTTTGAAAGGGGACTCTAGAAAAGAAACGATGAACAAATCAAAAAAAAACAAGATCGTTTTGACATGAAATGGATATATCCATATATCTCTGACTTATATTTAGGAAATAATCAAATATGGCACAAATATGGCAAAATCTACAACAAGAAGTGGTTCACGTAGAACTGGACGGATTGGTTCGCGTAAAAGTGGACGTCGAATACCAAAGGGCGTTATTCATGTTCAAGCAAGTTTCAACAACACCATTGTGACTGTTACGGATGTACGGGGTCGGGTAATTTCTTGGTCCTCGGCCGGTACTTGTGGATTCAGGGGTACAAGAAGAGGTACGCCCTTTGCTGCTCAAACCGCAGCAGGAAGTGCTATTAGAGCAGTAGCGGATCAAGGTATGCAACGAGCAGAAGTCATGATAAAGGGTCCTGGTCTCGGAAGAGATGCAGCATTACGAGCTATTCGTAGAAGCGGTATCCTTTTAAATTTCGTACGGGATGTAACCCCTATGCCACATAATGGTTGCAGACCCCCTAAAAAAAGACGGGTGTAGAAATAGAAAAGATTTCAAGAGAAAAAAATGACTCAACGATCTGACAAATAATATTACTATGGTTCGAGAGAAAGTCAAAGTATCTACTGGGACACTACAGTGGAAGTGTGTTGAATCAAGAGCAGACAGTAAGCGTCTTTATTATGGACGCTTTATTTTGTCTCCACTTATGAAGGGTCAAGCCGACGCAATAGGCATTGCGATGCGAAGAGTTTTGCTTGGAGAAATAGAAGGAACGTGTATTACACGCGCAAAATCTGAGAAAATCCCACATGAATATTCTACCATAGTGGGTATTCAAGAATCGGTACATGAAATTTTAATGAATTTGAAAGAAATTGTATTGAGAAGTAATCTTTATGGAATTTGTGACGCGCTTATTTGTGTCAAAGGTCCGAGATATGTAACTGCTCAAGACATCCTCTTGCCACCTTCTGTGGAAATCGTTGATAAGACGCAGCACATAGCTAGCCTAACAGAACCAATTGATTTTTGTATTGGATTACAAATCGAGAGGAGTCGAGGATATAATATAAAAACGCCAAATAACTTTCAAAACGAAAATTGTTATCCTATAGATGCTGTATTCATGCCTGTTCGCAATGCGAATCATAGTATTCAGTCTTATGGGAATGGCAATGAAAAACAAGAGATCCTTTTTATAGAAATATGGACAAACGGGAGTTTAACTCCTAAAGAAGCACTTCATGAAGCCTCCCGGAGTTTGATTGATTTATTTATTCCCTTTCTCCAGGCAGCAGACGAAAACTTACATTTCGAGAACAATCAATACAAGGTTACTTTACCCTTTTTTACTTGTCATGATAGATTGGCTAAACTAACGAAAAAGAAAAAAGAAATCGCATTGAAATCAATTTTTATTGACCAATCAGAATTGTCTCCCAGGATCTATAATTGTCTTAAAAAGTCCAATATACATACATTATTCGACCTTTTTCATAAGAGCCAAGAAGACCTTATGAAAATTGAACACTTTCGCCTAGAAGATGTAAAACAGATAATGGATATTCTATAAAAGAAATAGAAAAGCATTTCACAATTGGTTTACCGAAAAGAAAAATTAAAAACGTTTTAAATCAATTGAATTTATTTCAATTTTTCTATTCTTTAGAAAAAACATAGAAAAAATAAACGGGCTTTGCACCCTTAGACCAATCTATATATTCCGACCAGAATTAAATTGAATAGAAGTATCTAGGGAATAGTCACTTCAAGGTCAAAGTGAATTCTCCCTAGATACATACGTCATGATATTTTACAATTGAATCAATTTAAAAAAGACCTAAAGTTAGGGATTTTTCAATAGGTAATGTTGCTCCAATACCCAAGCACAAGGCCACTGCAGTACCAATCAAAAAGACGGTTGTCGCTACTGGACGGCGAAATGGATTTTGGAATTTATTAACATTTTCCAAAAAGGGTACTGTTAATAATCCCGCAGGTACTGAAACCATTAAAAGAACACCCAACAGCTTATTGGGTACTGTACGAAGTATTTGAAATACAGGAAAGAAATACCATTCGGGTAATATTTCCAAAGGAGTTGCAAACGGATCCGCGGGTTCACCAATCATTGATGGTTCTAGAACCGCTAAGCCCACGTTACATGCAATAGTACCTAGAATTACTACTGGAAAAATATATAAAAGATCATTGGGCCATGCGGGTTCTCCATAATAATTATGACCCATACCTTTAGCCAACTTAGCCCTTAATACAGGATCGTTCAAGTCAGGTTTTTTTGTTATTGGGATAGGCGAATTCTTCTAGATTCATCCCCCCAAAGAACCGGACATAATAATTTTTCATCATCCGGCTCGAGCAAAAATCAACCAAGCTAAAAGAAGACATATAAAAAAGAAATATCGATTTTAGAAAATCTATATTTCATGTATATCGGGATGGTTCTATATGTAAAATTACCCGATTTCTTTTTACGAAGTTGAAACTGTCAATTGCAACGAATTCGTTTCTTACAGGTACATGCTCAATACCCAAGTAGGCTTCAAAAATTCATCATGATCAAGAGCTTTCTGGGTCGTCTCAGCCCTTGTGATTCATCCTTATCCCCAAACAAAAAAAGCTCGAGCTGAGATTTTTCTTTTTCACGTACAAAGGATTTACTTGTTACTAATAGAGTCTAGCCACGGCTCCTCTTTAGATCCCTTGTTTCACTCCGATAGTATCATAAATCGGGATCGATGCAGAAGAAATGAATGCATTTCCATACTATTAAGTAAGTAATCGATAATCTAGCAAAAACAGAACCTGGATTATGCCACATCGTTTATTCTACTGGATCTTACGGAGCCTGCTCATGCGCGGCATGCTTGGGGCTGATCATAGAAAAGATTCTTTTCAATCGAACCAACCTATCGTCTCTATAGGGCGGCGGTTGGAACAAAGACACATTTGGTTGTGAATTCCAATGTAGCAGATTCAAGGCATATTTCTGCACGGCACAATCAATAGTTCAAGTCACACACTCCCATAATCCGTTTTCTCTTCGGAGAATTCCCTTCAACTATTCATTCATGTCAAATAAATAATCCCATATTATGGAGTTGAGGGGAAATTTCCAACTCCATGTCTTATTCTTTGTCAATAATCCATATTTGTAGCAATAAAATATTATTCTTCCTCCCCAAGCAATAAGATAAAGGAGTGATTACAAATCTAGATTTTTTATAATTTTATAAAGGGCCAGAAATACCTTGTTTACGTATCATTAGGAAATGCATTAACATAAAAACGGCAGTAAGAAGAGGTAATACAAAAGTGTGTAAACTATAAAAACGAGTCAAAGTGGACTGTCCCACACTAGCACTTCCGCGTAATAACTCTACCAAAGGCGATCCTATTACCGGAATTGCTTCTGGCACGCCTGTTACAATTTTTACTGCCCAATACCCAATTTGGTCCCAAGGTAAAGAATAACCGGTTACACCAAAAGATGCGGTCAATACAGCCAGAACCACGCCTGTAACCCAAGTCAATTCGCGAGGTTTTTTAAAACCGCCAGTGAGATACACACGAAATACGTGCAGGATTATCATTAGGACCATCATACTTGCCGACCATCGATGAACTGATCGGATTAACCAACCAAAGTTAGCTTCCGTCATTATGTATTGAACAGAAGCAAAAGCCTCAGTAACGGTTGGACGGTAGTAAAAAGTCATAGCAAACCCTGTAGCTACTTGGACTAAAAAACAAGTAAGCGTAATTCCTCCTAGACAATAAAATATGTTGACATGAGGAGGAACGTATTTACTAGTTATATCATCTGCAATCGCCTGAATCTCGAGACGTTCTTCGAACCAATCGTATACTTTATTGAGATAGGTAAACCAAGGGGACTCCCCTCTGAGAACCGTATATGAGAATTTCATCTCGTACGGCTCAAACAAAACCACCACACTATTGATATGGAATAGAAAATTGGAAACTTCTTAAGTTTTTGATTCAATCTTATCTAAAGATACGAAAGAATAAAAATCAGAAAGCTATTCTTTGTGGTTATAATTAGAATGCCAAAAAATCAAGTCGACTCGCTTATCTTTATGTTGATCGTTACAGGTCTCTTGAATCTTCTATTTACCTATTCTTTGATTTGTTATTTTGAGTTGTATATAATGCAGCTTTCCTTTTGTTTTCTTTATTATTGATAGGAATTTTCTTGTTAAGACCCTATGAATCAATTGAAACCTCAGATTCATACTAGAACCACGATGATTCAATAAAAACATCAAAGTAAGTCGAAAGATTTCATGAGTAAGAACCCTTGGATCACCATTTATTCAAGTTTGTGCTTTGAGCAAAATCAAAGCGGAAATAGGGAATTTGAAAGAAGAAAAATCTTGCAATTGAAAATTTTTTCTAAAGAAAAATTTTTGAATCCGTCCGCGGGGTCTGAATATTAAGTATGAATCATAGTTCGAATACTTCGTGATCTATTTCATATATTCCGTGCTCCAGATACTAGAATGAATATCCGACGAGGTAAAACCATCTCTATCAAGACGACAGATCCATTCTCTGTACTATCAATAGGATCAATTCGAACAAGTCGCACACTCATATTCCGGAAATACAGAAACAAAAAAATTTCGCGGTCGAACTACCAATCAACTAAAATAAAAATAAAAACCCGAGACCTAAATGCTTATTTAAAAGGTAGTATCTTGTAAATTGAATTCTAATTCATTGAAATTCCGTCCAGTAAAACGGACGAATTATAAATCTCCAAAATAATAGACAGGAATATCGCAAATAGAGCCATTGCGATACCCATCAAAGGAGTAGTTCCCCATCCAGGAGCTACTTTACCATATTCCGAATTCAAAGGTTTCAATAACCCCCCTGCGGAAGTCATTTTTGGACGAGCTCTAGAACTACCCTCAACTGTTTGTGCAGCCATAAATCCTATTTTTTATTCATTGAGATCTGTTGACTTTGTATACCATTCCGTTGTAAATAAACGATCTTATCACGGATCCGTTGTGGTCTTGAAATTCTAGAATAATGGAAACAGCAACCCTAGTCGCCATCTCTATATCTGGGTTACTTGTAAGTTTTACTGGGTACGCCTTATATACTGCTTTTGGGCAACCCTCTCAACAACTAAGAGATCCATTCGAGGAACACGGGGACTAGTTTGAAGTCGAAGCAATGGCCTCCCAATATTGGGAGGCCATTACTTCAATTGAGATAATAAAAAAAAATTCATTTTTTAGTTGGAACTTTAGGCGGTTCTCGAAAAAAGATAGCGAAAAAAATGATCCCTAGAGTCGAGACTAAGAGGAATGTATAAACCAATGCTTCCATAAATTCGATCGTGGTTTCCAATTATAGCTTCCATACCTGTTTATTTGGGATCATCTCCCGGATTAACGAAAAAAAAAAAATCAAAAAGGGCGGCTATTTCAATCCAGATTTCTCCAGTACCCTATACCTTATTTAAATACCTTATTTAAAAAAGAAAAATCACAAATCAAAATAGAAGCAGAAGCGATAAACCCAAAATGGCGGAGCAGTACTGTATCAGACTACTTGTCTTCTTGTAGTTGGATCTCCAAGTTTTTGGAATACTCCAAATTCCACTTGAGCATCCAAATCCGGGTCAATACCAGCAAAAACATCTCTGAACAAGGTTCTAGCACCATGCCAAATGTGTCCGAAGAAGAAAAGCAGAGCAAATGAGGCGTGTCCAAAAGTAAACCAGCCCCTTGGACTGCTACGAAAAACACCATCGGATTTCAAAGTAGCACGATCTAATTCAAAAATTTCACCCAATTGAGCACGTCGAGCATATTTTTTCACAGTAGCAGGATCACTATAACTCACTCCATTCAGTTCGCCACCATAGAACTCAACGGTTACACCTACTTGTTCGACACTATACTTCGATTCTGCCCTTCGAAAAGGCACGTCTGCTCTAACAATTCCATCTCCGTCTACCAAAACAACTGGAAATGTTTCAAAAAAAGTAGGCATACGACGTACAAAAAGTTCACGCCCTTCTTTATCTCTAAAGGTAGGGTGCCCTAACCACCCGACAGCTATTCCATCCCCGTTATCCATTGAACCCGCTCTGAATAATCCCCCTTTCGCAGGATTATTTCCGATGTAATCATAAAAAGCTAATTTTTCAGGAATTTTAGACCAAGCTTCTGATAAACTTTGATTTTCGGCTAGTCCAGCACTGACTCTTCGATATATTTCTTGCTGAAAGTATCCCTGATCCCATTGATAACGGGTGGGCCCAAATAATTCGATGGGAGTAGTTGCTGAACCATACCACATAGTTCCAGCAACAACAAACGCTGCAAAAAAGACAGCAGCGATGCTGCTGGAAAGAACGGTTTCAATATTGCCCATACGTAATCCTTTGTATAGGCGTTGAGGCGGGCGGACACTAAGATGAAATAAGCCTGCTAATATGCCCAATGTCCCTGCTGCAATATGATGAGAGGCTATTCCTCCTGGAACAAAAGGATCAAACCCTTCCACACCCCATGCTGGATTTACAGATTGTACCCTTCCAGTTAGTCCATATGGGTCGGACACCCATATTCCAGGACCATACAATCCTGTTACATGAAATGTCCCAAAACCAAAGCAAGCCACTCCTGAAAGAAATAAATGAATTCCAAAGATTTTAGGCAAATCCAAAGAGCGTTTTCCCGTACGGTCATCAACAAATATTGCTAGATCCCAATACACCCAATGCCAGATAGCTGCCAAGAAGCACAAGCCCGAAAACACAATATGTGCCCCGGCTACACCTTCGTAACTCCAAATACCCGGATTCGTTACCGTCCCCCCCGTAATACTCCAACCACCCCATGAATTGGTTATTCCTAAACGAGTCATGAAGGGTAGAACGAACATACCTTGTCTCCACATTGGATCAAGAACTGGATCGGAGGGATCAAAAACAGCTAATTCATATAGAGCCATTGAACCGGCCCAACCCGCAACCAGGGCTGTATGCATTATATGGACAGCAATCAAACGACCGGGATCATTCAATACGACGGTATGAACACGATACCAAGGCAAACCCATGGGACTACCCCTTTATTAATAAAAAATAGACACTATGTAACTTTATTGCATTGAAAAAAACTATGCTATGCGCCCTCCCTTCTTTTTTCAGGGAATTATCTCGAAAAAAGGATTCATATTAATATTTGTTCTATTCTATTAGTAATAATGGAAGAGTTCGGTTCGTAGGAAAAAAGAGAAGCAGATCTATTCTATACTCGATAAGTACCAATACGCAATGGGGGCCGATTCACTTTTCTATGAGCAAATGCATCCATATTTGGTCATCATTCAAAAGACCTATTCGTAAGAATTTTCCTTTATTTTATGAACTTAGTCAATCGATATATAAACTAAGATAACAGCCAATATTATTAAGACAAAAAGCTTATTATTACGCTTCCACATCAAAGTGAACTAGAGTACTTAATTTTTTTTTTTTCATTTTATGCCTATTGGTGTTCCAAAAGTACCTTATAGAAGTCCCGGGGACAAGCATCCATCTTGGGTTGACATATAGTGCGACTTGTCAGATCTATTGGGTCATATGGGATTTCCCCATTCTCTCCCCCGATCGAGATATCCTCTGTTTCGCCCAAAAAATTTGATTGAATTCTCAAAAATTTGTAGCGTGAAATGCAATGAAGTGCAATTAGATCTATTTCATGAGGAGGTATCCAGCTTAATATTAGCAATAAATCAATTTTATGGTTGTCTTAGCTGGACCAAAAAAATGAGGTATCCAGGCTCCGTTTAGCAAAAACCAATTGGTAATATATCTATGATTTTTACTTATACCAGAAATGATTCCATTTAGAACTTTATTCGAAATAGGAGTGATCTCAAACCAAACTGTTAATCAGCGGATCAAACTGTTAATAAATAATCAACGGAATAATAAATCTGATGAATACGTCAAATATTGGGCGGAAGACATGAAAGAAATGAATTCAAAAAAAAAAGGGGGAAGTCATAACAAAAAAGAGACGTGGTATTGGAGTCATTTGTCCTATATGTGCAAATCAAAATCGGGCGGATCCTTACTCGGAGTAGAGCATAAACCTAAAAAATTGGAAGAAGCCCATTCAATTCAGGAACAAGAAAAAGGCATCGTTATTTTTGGATTGGATCGCGATGAAAAAATACATCAATGAAAAGTTAGTTCAATAACAATGAAAAGTTAGTTCAATAAGTCTATAAGTTTAGTGAATTGCTTTTTTCTATTAGAATTAGAATATAATAGGTATAGGAAAACCGGCTAAACGCATCGTTCTTGAAAAATGAAAGAAAAGCCCACTCGATAGAAGTAGCCTGCTAGGAAAAAAGAAAAGAAAAGGGCTTGGAGCTACACATTGATTTTTGTTTCGCAAGTTTTGTCGAACCGTGTGCATCAAAAGATGCCTGTACGGCTCCGAAGGGATACAGTTTTATCCTAATCAACCGACTTTATCGAGAAAGATTACTTTTTTTAGGTCAAATGGTTGAGAGTGATATCTCGAATCAACTTATTGGTATTATGGTATATCTCAGTATAGAGAACGAGACCAAGGATTTGTATTTATTTATCAACTCTCCTGGCGGATGGGTAATACCCGGAATAGCAATTTATGATACTATGCAATTTGTGCGACCAGATGTACAGACAATATGCATGGGATTGGCTGCCTCCATGGGGTCTTTTCTCCTGGCCGCAGGAGCAAGTACCAAACGTCTAGCATTCCCTCACGCTTGGCGCCAATGAGTTTTTTATTTGAGAGAAAAAAGAAGACTATGCCTTCGCCATATGAATTTTTAAGATTAAGTAATAATAGCATGGCACGTCGAATTCGATATGAAAATTGTTAGTGTTTTTTTTTTAATATTCGATTATGTATCGAAGCAGTAGTATGAGAGAAAGGAGTGGTATTCCGAGTTTATCTTACCTATCGTAGGCCTATTGCAGCGTCACAAACTTTTTTCACGTCGGAAGGTTATTAATAATATTTATGGTATGAAAGAGTACGAAAAAAAAAAGACACTTTGGGATTGCTGAATCACAAACGAAATAAATAGATAAAGCAACGGAGCCATCATAGTATTTTTGAAGTCCTAAAAAAAAGAAGGTTGGTAATTGGATCATTTACCGATCTGGGTATAACCAATTTTTCTCCTTGTTTGATGAAAGGTAAAAAGCAAATTCCATTAATCCCCATCGGCGAGCCGTATGCAATGCGAAAAAAATGCCCGTACGGTTGTTCAATTCTATCTTTTTCTTTATCTCTTCCACTCGGCTAATCGTGCGAGATAGAGAAACCCTTTTTTTAGGTTCTATATCATCAGGGTCATGATCCATCAACCTATTGGTGCTTTTTATGGGGCACAAACGGGAGAATTTATCCTGGATACGGAAGAACTACTGAGACTGCGCGAAATCCTTACAATGGTTTATGTACAAAGATCGGGCAAGCCCTTATGGGTTGTATCCGAAGACATGGAAAGGGATACTTTTATGTCAGCAACAGAAGCCCAAGTTCATGGAATTGTTGATCTTGTAGCGGTTGGATAAAACATAGAAGTGACTCCTTAAGGGTTTAATAGAATATTAAATCGAAACAGAAGAAATTCATAATCATATGGTTAGGATCGATCTAAACCAACCCATAATGGATAATTCAGCATGCCAACTATTAAACAACTTATTAGAAACCCAAGACAGCCAATCAGAAACGTTACAAAATCCCCCGCTCTTGGGGGATGCCCTCAGCGCCGAGGAACATGTACAAGGGTGTATGTGCGACTCGTTTCAATCATGGGCTGAGACAAAACAAAAGAAAGAAAACATTTTTGAAGTATGAACGATCAGTACCAGTGAATCGGATAGAATGGAAGAAGAAGAACTGCATTCACTAGCTAAAAAAAAATAGATCTATCATATCTTTCTATTGTGTATGAAATTTATGGTTTCCACTGGCGCAAATTCAACCGCCTCAATTTGCAATTTAAGGTGAGAAAGAATCCCCATTGGTAACAAATAGTTACCCATTAAGCGGGGGAAATACTATAAAAAAAGCACAAAGATTATCTTTCTACTCTTGCAAGAACGGACTAACAGGGTCAGCTACCCCACCAATCTTCAGAATTAAATACCGTTACTGTATAAGGTCTATCTCGTTATGAAAGACCTATTACTAGAAAATTTATGGGTAGAGCCTAAGAGTGGTAACTGTACAAGTTACCAAATGAAGGAAGGGGCTCCGGTGTATAGAGAGGGCCTCACTGTTTAAGAAGTAATCATAGAGACGACGGAACCCACAATTTCTTTATCTATTTAGTACTTGATTTTTACTATTTTATTTCCAATGCCTCTAAAAAAGGTAAAAGAGTGGTCGGTAAGGTTCGAGTAGCAAAAGCCATTGGAATTTTCTTTTATAAATTGGAAGAGTCCGTTTTGTTATTAATAGACTAGTAAAGGGGAAAAGAATAACTGAAAGAAAGGAAATCAATTAGTTATTCATCAAAGTTTCATTTATTCAATGACCAGAATTAGACGAGGATATATAGCTCGGAGACGTAGAACAAAAATGCGTTTATTTGCATCAAGCTTTCGCGGGGCTCATTCAAGACTTAGTCGAACAAGTACTCAACAGAAAATAAGAGCTTTGGTTTCGGCTCATCGTGATAGAGATAGACAAAAAAGGGATTTTCGTCGTTTGTGGATCACTCGAATAAATGCAGTAATTCGCGTAAATAAGGTATCCTTTATTTATAGTAGATTAATACACAATCTGTATAAGGCGCAGTTGGTTCTTAATCGTAAGATACTTGCACAAATAGCTATATCAAATAGGAATTGTCTTTATATGATTTCCAATGAGATCCTAAAAAAAGGAAATTGGAAGGAGTCCATTATAATTTTTAAACGGAGTTCTCTGGAGAATGAACTCACGGAGTTCTCTGGAGAATGAACTCCAGGAAGGTAGAGTAGAAATAATATGATAAAGTCGTCAAAATGAGCGAACACGCTAAATAAAAAAAGATTTCTTTTATTCTTTTTCCCCAATTTTTTTCTTACGACACGACTACTTCTCAGATTTTTTAAACAAAACGTCCATCCGGGTTTGAGTTCCGATTGGAATTTTGATTTAATTGAAGAGTAAGCCTATTTTTTTCTGGTTCGAAGACCTGGAGTTCTAGTGATCGACCCCCTTCTTTCAAATTGTTTGTCATTATTAAGAAAAGGTAACGAAGATAAAATACGAGCTTGTTTTATAGCAATAGTAATTAATCGTTGTTCTTTTAAGGTCAATCTATTCACCCGTCTAGATAATATTTTTCCTTGTTCACTAAGAAATCGATTAATTAAAGTCATGTTTCTATAATCAATTCGATCCCCCGATTGTATCGGGGGCAAACGCCTACGAAAAGATCGCTTGGTTTTAAGAAAGAGTCGCTTGGTTTTATCCATAATTTGTTTATTCCTTATCTATAAAATCCCATTTCGATGAAATCTAAAAACGATTTATAGAATCAATTAGAAAATTTGGTTTGTCTATATTTATTTATTTGTTTTTATTTCAATATATGAAATAATATAGATATATATCTATATTATTTTTTCGTGTTACTTGCAATAGTGACACACAACCACGCGGTTCGACTCTAGCTATTTTTTTATCTCCCCATGAAGTGTATGTTTGTAACAATAGAGACAGAATTTTCTCAATTCCAATCGACTAGGTGTATTGTGTCGATTCTTTTGAGTAATATATCTGGAAATACCCCTTAATTCCTTATTAACACTGTTTCGAACACAACTAGTACATTCCAAAATAACCCTTACTCGGGCATCTTTACCCTTGGCCATGGCCCTCCTTTGGGTTTTTGATTCACCCAATTTTTCTATTTTCTGACCCGAACCGAATAATAAACAAAGAACAAAAAAATAAAAGTTATTAACCACTCAAAATAAAATTTTGAAATAAAGATTTTATTGCAATCAATATAGTAAATAAATAGGAAATAATAAGTAATACAAAAATTGCTAACTAGATTGCTAATCCCAGTCCACATTTAAGTATCGTGTAATGTAGGCTACTCTTACACTAACCACATTTCCATATTTCCATTTCTGTTTTCTTTTCACCGTCTAGTCTCTTTTAACTAGATATTTAATTTAATTGGAGCCTGAACCCGAGTTTTACTGAGGTTGAAGTCCCATTTTTCGTTCGCTTTCCTCCTTTATTCTATCTATTTAATTGTAAAAAAAAGAAAAGAGGGGAAAGAGAGATTAGTCAAAAATATTTGATTCTAGCTCTAATCTTCTTCACTCTGTTCCAGTTCAATAACTAGAATGAAAAAAAAGGAAATGTCAATGCGTCCGGGAATAAACGATTAATTTCTATCAATAACCCTGCTAAAGACCCGAACCATAGAGTACTTAGTACTGGTGCCACGGAAAGATATGTTTTTAGATCTCGCATTGAAAATCCTCCTTCTTTTTTGTTTTTGTATTCCCTATTGTAATAGATTATGGTAAGAGATGTATATGGAGTTAAAGGCCACTTGTATTTGTGCGCGGAATCCTTAATTCAAATTGAAATGCGCAATGATTCATTAGATAAGATTTTTTCTTTTTTTTTTTTCTTAAAGCAGAAAAATGGTCCGCTGTACGCCTGAGAATTCCCAAGAAAAATAATAATTTATCATTATTATATGTTATATGATATGAGACCAAAAACAAGAAAAGGCAAGATCCATTTTGCATATCAATAGAGGGAATAGGATGTGGAAAACAAGATGGGGATTCTTTACAATTATACTGTAGACCGTTAAAAGGGATGTAGCGCAGCGTGGTAGCGCGTTTGTTTTGGGTACAAAATGTCACGGGTTCAAATCCTGTCATCCCTACCAATTACCGCTCAGAGCAGCAGCAATAACGCAAGATCCTTTTTTTTTTTAGATTGATTTCGAATTTTGACATACATAATTTTTCTTTTTATGATATATGATAGTATACACATACAAGAATTGTTGGGGTAAAAAAAATATACTTTTTACTTATTTCCAGTCTTTTCTTTTCCGTTGTGATAAGAAAGCGCTCTTAGTTCAGTTCGGTAGAACGTGGGTCTCCAAAACCCAATGTCGTAGGTTCAAATCCTACAGAGCGTGATTCCGCTCTTGTTGTCTTAGATCGAAAATCACACACGTTGAACTGAAATAATTGAACAGCAATCTGAATTTGACCCTGTCCTGACCCCTCCTCGGATTAAATTAAAGAAAGAGGGGGTCAGTTAAGAAAAGAGATGTTAATTAATCAAAGGTCCAACTGATCACCACGTCTGTATTGTAAATATGCGGTTACGAATAATCCAGCCAAAGTAATAGGAATTAGACCTAAGACGATTCCAAATAGAAAGACTTCAA